CAGAAGAATCAACAGAATCTAAGGAATCAGAAGAATCAACAGAATCAACAGAATCTGAAGAAGATATACCTTACATGGATAAGGTCGATTCTTATCAAAGAAAAACAGGTTTGACTGACGCTGTTCAAACAGGAATAGGTCAACTCGACGGTATCCCTGTAGCACTTGCGGTTATGGATTTTGAGTTTATCGGAGGAAGTATGGGATCGGTAGTGGGTGAAAAAATAACCCGTCTAATTCAATATGCTACGATAAAATCCTTACCTCTCATCATTTGTTGTGCTTCTGGAGGAGCTCGTATGCAAGAAGGAAGTTTCAGCTTAATGCAGATGGGTAAAATATCTTCGACTTTATTGAATTTTCAATTCCATGAAAACTTATTTTTAGTGTCACTTCTGACATCACCTACAACAGGTGGTGTCACAGCCAGTTTTGGAATGCTTGGCGATATAATTATTGGTGAACCAGATGCAACCATTGCATTTGCAGGTAAAAGAGTGATTGAAGAAGTAATGAAGATCGAAGTACCCGAGGGTGTACAGGAAGCTGAATACTTATTGGAAAAGGGCTCATTGGATTCAATTGTACCGCGTAATCTTTTAAAAGGTGTTCTTAGTGAATTATTCGCGTTCCACGGTATCTTTTAGAGGAGGTTTATGAAAAAAGAATTACTATGTTCCTTTCTATTCGGTTTATGGAATCATTTTGTTCTATTTTTTATTATGGTTTTGCTCATTTTGGTTTGAGCCACGGTTTTATATCGTGGAATTTGATTCTTTCACGAACAATTTCGAATTGTACATTTTTTTCTATGTGTTCTATAAATTTGTGATAGAGATTTTTCTCTATTTTATAGGATGCTTTAATCAAGGATTGGGTCGAACTCTTCTTGTTAAGGTAATAGCTATGAATAGTCATCTTCTACCCCGAGACATACAATGCATTAGAGGCGTATGATCATCCCGCTTGCACCGGGTTATTGATAATATGGGATTATATCCCGTCTGAGTAAAGAAAAAAGATAGAAAAATTTGGTTTTTTATGGTCAAAAATTCATTCACTCCTATTATTCCACAAGAAGAAAATAAGGGTTCTGTTGAATTTCAATTATTCAAGAGGTTTATGAGGTTTATTAAAAGTAGAAGACCTTCAGAAAAGTATTACTATTCCGTAATAGTACGTACATGTTTTCAAAAAGACAATTATGATTCTTTGATTCGTTTTTTTCTTTTATGTTCATACAGCGATATATATTTATATATAAACTCTAACCTAGATCAAGAATATAACCTACCCGTATCCGTTTATCCCAAAATTTTTGCATTTATGATAGGATATCCTATTTTAATTAAAGCATTTCTAGTTTTAAGATTGAAAATCCACGAAAAAAAAAAACAAAGCAAAAAAAAAAAAAAAATCCACGAAAAGGACAAACGTTACAATTTTTTAATAAAAGATTTAAAAAAGGAATTTTCTATTGCTCAGAGTGCTTATGATAATAGAAATTTAGAATACCAACAGAATCTTCAGCCAGAGGAGCCAGAGAAACCAGAGGAGCCAGTTGATCCAAAGGATGTATTTGCGCCATTCGGTCATTTATGGACTATGTGTGAAAATTGTGAGACATCCATTTACAAACAATATGCGCAAAAAAACAAATATATTTGTCAACATTGTGGATATCATTTACGAATGGAGAGTTTCGATCGAATCGAATCTTTGATTGATGCGGGTACTTGGGATTCTATGGATGAGAATATGGTTTCTACTGATCCCTATCCCTATGAGATAGAAGAAACCTTGCTTCTGTTTCAGACGATTATGAAGAATTTATAAAATCACAAGAAGCAAAATAGTATCATACCTGATATAAGAGAATCTGTGGATAAAATATTACAAATGCAGATAAAAGAGTGATTGAAGAGATCTATCTCCTTCTATCCAAATCAAATCCTCCATTTGATTTGGATAGAATAAGAAAGTAGTATATGAATCAATCCAACTTTTTGTGTATACTAATACTAGATTGAAATAATTTAACTGGCATTATCCTGATTTTTTTATTTTTCCTGATCGGAAAAATCATCCATGAAAAAGAAAGAAAAAAGATAGAAAAATTTGGTTTTTTATGGTCAAAAATTCATTCACTCCTATTATTCCACAAGAAGAAAATAAGGGTTCTGTTGAATTTCAAGTATTCAGTTTCACCAATAAGATACAGAGGCTTACTTCCCATTTAGAATTACACAAAAAAGATTTTTTATCGGAAAGGGGTCTACGAAAAATTCTGGGAAAACGTAAACGGTTGCTGGCTTATTTGTCAAAGAAAAATCGAGTACGTTATAATAAATTAATTGATCAGTTGAATATTCGAGAGTCATAAACTCGTTAATTTCATTGTTTGAATTTTTTTTAGTAGTATTCGATTTTTCATTTTGATGAGCCTCACTTTGAGGAATTCATAGAATAATGAATTCAGGAAGAAAAGATATGACTGTACCGGTTACAAGAAAAGATCTCATGATAGTCAATATGGGTCCTCACCACCCATCAATGCATGGTGTTCTTCGACTGATCCTTACTCTCGATGGTGAAGATGTTATTGATTGTGAACCCATATTGGGCTATTTACACAGAGGAATGGAAAAAATAGCGGAAAACCGAACAATTATACAATATCTACCTTATGTAACACGGTGGGATTATTTAGCTACTATGTTCACAGAGGCAATAACGGTAAATGCACCAGAAAAATTGGAAAATGTTCAAGTACCTCAAAGAGCTAGCTATATCCGAGTTATTATGCTGGAATTGAGCCGTATAGCTTCTCATTTGTTATGGCTTGGACCTTTTATGGCAGATATCGGTGCACAGACTCCTTTCTTCTATATTTTCAGAGAGAGAGAATTGATATACAATCTATTCGAAACCGCCACAGGTATGCGAATGATGCATAATTATTTCCGCATCGGAGGGGTAGCTGCTGATCTACCTTATGGATGGATAGAGAAATGTTTTGATTTCTGCGATTATTTCTTAACAGGAGTTGTTGAATATCAAAAACTGATTACACGGAATCCCATTTTTTTGGAACGAGTGGAAGGAGTGGGCATTATTCGTGGAGAAGAAGCAGTAAATTGGGGTTTATCCGGGCCAATGTTACGAGCTTCTGGAATCCAATGGGATCTTCGTAAAGTTGATAATTATGAGTGTTACAATGAATTCGATTGGGAAATCCAATGGCAAAAAGAAGGAGATTCATTAGCTCGTTATTTAGTACGAATCGGTGAAATGAGGGAATCCATAAAAATGATTCAACAAGCTCTAGAGGGAATTCCTGGAGGACCCTATGAGAATTTAGAAGTCCGACGCTTTGATAGAGCAAAGAATTACGAATGGAATGATTTTGCATATAGATTTATAAGTAAAAAACCTTCACCCAATTTTGAATTGTCGAAACAAGAACTTTATGTGAGAGTGGAAGCCCCAAAAGGGGAATTAGGGATTTATTTGATAGGAGATAATAGTGTTTTCCCCTGGAGATGGAAAATTCGTCCACCCGCTTTTATCAATTTGCAAATTCTTCCTCAGCTAGTTAAAAGAATGAAATTGGCTGATATCATGACGATATTAGGTAGTATAGATATCATTATGGGAGAAGTTGATCGTTAAAATGATAATTGATACGACAGAAGTACAAACTATCAATTCTTTCTCTACATTGGGATTTTTCAAAGAAGTCTATGGACTGATATGGATTGTACCTATTTTGACCCTGATATTGGGAATCACCATAGGGGTACTAGTAATTGTTTGGTTAGAAAGAGAAATATCTGCAGCGATCCAACAGCGTATTGGGCCTGAATATGCTGGTCCGTTGGGAATTCTTCAAGCTATAGCAGATGGGGCTAAATTACTTTTGAAAGAGGATCTCCTCCCATCTCGAGGAGATATTCGTCTGTTTAGTGTTGGACCGTCTATAGCAGTCATATCAGTTCTACTAAGCTATTTAGTAATTCCTTTTGAGTATCGTCTTGTTTTAGCTGATCTCGATATAGGTGTTTTTTTATGGATCGCCATTTCAAGTATTGCTCCTATTGGTCTTCTTATGTCAGGATATGGATCGAATAATAAATACTCCTTTTCAGGTGGTCTACGAGCTGCTGCTCAATCTATTAGTTATGAAATACCATTAACTCTATGTGTATTATCAATATCTCTACGTGTGATTCGTTGGAATATTAACTTTTACCTCTTTTTCTTTTAGAAATCAAAGAACAAAAAGAGGTTCAATGTATTAAATAGATATTCTCATTTTTTTATTCAGCATTCAGGTTGATGAGTTAAACCAGATAGTTATATGAGTGAAACAAAACAGCTTATCCATTTGTAGTAAGAAGAAAAAATCTCATTCCCTGTGTACAAGAATCAAGTTGAAGTAAACATAAGCAGGGTAACCTGTTTACCCCAAGATTCCGATTTTTTGATTAGTCATCATATCTTGAAGCGGGTGCAAACAAAAGATCAACTGTATGGAGTTTATACTACTTTCTTGTATTTATTACTATACCGGCGATCAATCAAAAGTCAGTGGACAGTTAGGAACACCAAGGTACACAAAAGATTAGTAATCGAGATAATGTAAGGTATCAAAAAAGAGGTTTTTCCACATAAAACGAATCATAATAAGGACTTGAAATTGGTAGAAATGATCAAGTAGTACTTCCCTACGATTCCGATCTAGAGTATGCTACTATTCACTGATTAAAGAAATGACTATCAAGAACGAATTAATCTTTTATTTTTTTTTGAAGTACCCTCCCCTGAGACAGAAGAAGAGGAAAAAAGAAATGGAATGCCATATATGGAATGAATAATAAAAAAAAATCTTTCTTTATTCTTTCTTCCATATTCATACATATACAATTCTTATCATGATTCATGAACTAATCCCTAATTCTTTCTATTTATTGATATAACGAGTATTTTATTGAAAGATTCAGTTATTACCGAACAAAGAGAGATTCTCATTATAAAGGATAAGATCAATTCGGAAGCAACTTTTTGATTATTCCAGCAGACAGAATTCCATTGGTCTTGGGACTCTCCGATGTATCTTTATTCTGTCTACCCCAAAGAAAGATGCCGATAATACCGAACTAGTCCTTACATTTTTTGTGGCCATAGAGGAGCTGTATGAAGCTGAGGTTTCATGTACGGTTTTGAAATAGCGATGAAAACAGTAATGTTATTTTCGACTATGATTATCTAACAGTTCAAGTACAGTTGATATAGTTGAAGCACAGTCCAAATATGGTTTTTGGGGATGGAATCTGTGGCGTCAGCCTATAGGCTTTCTAGTTTTTCTAATTTCTTCTCTAGCTGAATGTGAGAGATTGCCCTTTGATTTACCAGAAGCAGAGGAGGAATTAGTAGCAGGTTATCAAACCGAATATTCGGGTATCAAATATGCTCTCTTTTATCTTGCTTCTTACCTAAATCTATTAGTTTCTTCATTATTTGTCACAATTCTTTACTTAGGTGGGTGGAATTTCTCTATTCCGTACATATCTATTCCTGAACTTTTCAGAATAAATAAAATGGTTGGAATTTTTGGAATGACAATTGGTATCTTTATTACATTAGCTAAGGCTTATTTTTTTCTCTTAATTTCTATCACAACAAGATGGACTTTACCTAGGATGAGAATAGACCAGTTATTAAATCTTGGATGGAAATTTCTTTTACCTATTTCTCTAGGTAATCTGTTATTAACAACTTCTTCTCAACTTGTCTCACTATAAATAACAGAATACGATAACAAGATTCTCGATTCATAATCTCTCTCAAACAAGAGAAAGAAACTCCCATTTTATCATTGATATTTACAATATGTTCCCTATGGTAACTGGGTTCACGAATTATGGTCAACAAACAATACGAGCTGCAAGGTACATTGGTCAAAGTTTCATAATTACCTTATCCCACACAAATCGTTTACCTGTCACTATTCAATATCCTTATGAAAAATCGATCATGTCAGAGCGTTTCCGGGGTCGAATCCACTTTGAATTTGATAAATGTATTGCTTGTGAAGTATGTGTTCGTGTATGCCCGATAGATCTACCCGTTGTTGATTGGAGATTGGAAAGAGATATTAAAAAGAAACAATTGCTTAATTATAGTATTGATTTCGGGGTTTGTATATTTTGCGGTAATTGTGTCGAGTATTGTCCAACAAACTGTTTATCAATGACTGAAGAATATGAACTTTCTACTTATGATCGTCATGAATTGAATTATAATCAAATTGCTTTAGGTCGGTTACCAATCTCCATAATTGGAGATTACACAATTCAAACTGTTATGAATTCGACTCAAATCCAAAGAGACAAAGAGAATTCCTTTGATTCAAGAACGATTACTAATTACTAAGATTTTTTTTGGTTAGTCAGTAACTACAAAGAAAACTAATAACTATTGATTGTCGAAAATATTGAAACTGAGAATCTATTTTTCGTGATGGGATTATTTCGAAATATACAATTTGAACCACTATTCAAACTAGTCTTTTTTCGGATAAAGATTCTATTTACATTAATCCATATTCCCATTTCATTCTATGACAAATGGATCATAAACTAAAGAAGAAAAGAGGGTAACCCCTTTTCCTTTCCTGGACCTTTTAGTATGGTCATGATATATTTTAAGTTCTTTGTTTTTTTTTATACATAATGGATTTACCTGGACCAATACATGATATTCTTGTGGTATTTCTGGGATCAGTTCTTGTATTAGGGGGTCTAGGGGTAGTATTACTTACCAATCCAATTTATTCTGCCTTTTCGTTGGGATTAGTTCTTATTTATATATCTTTATTCTATATTTCATTGAACTCCTATTTTGTAGCTGCCGCACAGCTCCTTATTTATGTCGGAGCCATAAATGTATTGATCTTATTTGCTGTAATGTTCATGAATGGTTCAGAATATTCCAAAGATTCCTATCTTTGGACCATTGGAGATGCGGTTACTTCACTGGTTTGTACAACTATTCTTTTTTCACTAATGACTACTATCCCAGATACATCATGGTACGGGATTCTTTGGACTACAAGATCAAACCAAATTATAGAACAGGACCTCATAAATAACGTTCAACAAATTGGGATTCATTTAGCAACAGATTTTTTTCTTCCCTTTGAACTCATTTCTATAATTCTTTTAGTTTCCTTGATAGGTGCAATTACTATGGCTCGACAATAATAAATACTTAGAACGATTCCAAATTCTTAGAATTCTCAATTCTAAATAAAAAAACTCTAAATTTTTGGTCCTTTTTTATTTTTTACCTTACTATTTTAATCAATCAAAAAAATATTTTATCTTTAATTACTTTAATAATATATCTTATTACCTTAATATATCTTATTACCTTATTGATAATCCATAATAATAAATTCAAAAATTTTGAATTTTTATATTTGACTTAAAGTCTTATTGTCTAATTTCTTATTTTTTACATTATTCTTGAACTTTAAATATTTTTTTAATAAAGATTAAGAATTGGTGAATCAGAATTTCAGAAAGAAAAATATCAATTAACAATTTAATATCTTATGGAACATATATATCAATATGCATGGATAATACCTTTTCTTTCACTTCCAGTTCCGATATCCATAGGGCTTGGACTCTTACTTATTCCGACAGCAATAAAAAATATTCGTCGTATATGGGCTTTTCCAAGTATTTTCTTTTTAATAATAACTATGATATTTTCCTTGAATTTTTCTATTCAACAAATAAATGGGAGTTTGATTTATCAATATCTATGGTCTTGGACCATTAATAAGGATTTTTCCTTAGAATTCGGATATTTGATTGACTCACTTACCTCAATTATGTTAACACTCATTACTACTGTTGGAATCACAGTTCTTATTTATAGTGACAATTATATGTCTCATGATCAAGCATATTTGAGATTTTTTGCTTATTTGAATCTTTTCAATGCTTCTATGTTAGGACTAGTTACAAGTTCAAATTTAATACAAATTTATATTTTTTGGGAAATAGTAGGAATATGCTCCTATTTGCTAATAGGATTTTGGTTTACACGGCCACTCGCTGCAAATGCCTGCCAAAAAGCTTTTGTAACTAATCGTGTAGGCGATTTTGGTTTATTATTAGGAATTTTAGCTTTCTATTGGATAATTGGTAGTTTTGAATTTCGAGATTTATTTGAAATAACTAATAATTTAATCCAAAAAAATGGAGTAAATTCTTTATTTACTACTTTATGTACCTTTTTATTATTTGTTGGTGCAATTGCAAAATCCGCACAATTCCCACTTCACATATGGTTACCTGATGCTATGGAAGGACCCACCCCTATTTCTGCTCTTATACACGCTGCTACCATGGTAGCAGCGGGGGTTTTTCTTGTAACTCGACTCTTTCCTCTTCTCTTAATAACACCTAATATAATGCATATTATTTCTTCAATAGGTTTAATAACATTATTCTTAGGAGCTACTTTGGCTCTTGCTCAACTAGACATTAAAAGAAGTTTAGCCTATTCTACAATGTCTCAATTGGGTTACATTATACTAGCTTTAGGTATAGGTTCGTCTCGAGCTGCTTTATTTCATTTGATTACCCATGCTTACTCTAAGGCTTTATTGTTTTTAGGATCTGGATCTGTTATTCATTCAATGGAACCTGTTGTTGGATATTCACCGTATAAGAATCAAAATATGGTTCTTATGGGTGGTTTAACTAAATATATTCCAATTACAAGAACTGCCTTTTTATTGGGTACACTGTCTCTTTGTGGTATTCCACCCCTTGCCTGTTTCTGGTCTAAAGATGAGATTCTTAGTAATAGTTGGTTGTATTCTCCAATTTTCGGGATAATAACTTACTTCACAACAGGATTAACAGCATTTTATATGTTTCGAGTATATTTACTTACTTTTGATGGATATTTGCGTATTCATTTTCAAGGTTACAGTAGTACTAAAACAAATTTGTTTTATTCAATATCTCTATGGGGTAAAAGTATGTCCAAAAGATCAAACACCGATAGAAATTTGCCTTTATCAATAATACCTAAAAAAGTTTCCTTTTTTTTTCAAGAAAAAAAAAATAACGTAAAAAACAAGATATATTGCTTTAATACTTTTATTACAAATAAATATACTTCTATATATCCTCATGAATTAGACAATACTATGCTCTTTCCTCTTCTCCTATTAGTACTTTTTACTATGTTCATTGGTTCAATAGGAATTTGCTTTGATCCAAGAGGAATAGATCTTGATTTATTATCGAAATGGTTAACTTTATCAAAAGACCCTTTCATTGAAAGTTCAAATGAATGTGTAATTTTCTATGAATTCTTTCAAAATGTAATCATTTCAGTAAGTATAGCAACTTTTGGATCATGCATAGCATTCACTTTCTATGGATCTATAAATTCCTTTTTTCCAAATTTATATCTTTTTAATTTTTTTCTTAAAAAAGGTATTAAAAGAAATTTTTTAGACCAAATACAAAATGCAATATATAATTGGTCATATAATCGTGGTTACATAGATATTGTTTATACTAGTGTTTTTACATTGGGTATAAGAAGATTAAGCAAGTTCACTGAATTTTTTGATAGACATATAGTTGATGGGATTCCAAATGGAATTGGTATCACAAGTTTTTTTATAGGAGAAGGAATTAGGTATATAGGAAATGGGAGAGTCTCATCTTATTTATTCTTTTTTTTATCTTTTGTATCTTTGTTTTTTTTAATCTTCTTATTTCTTTATTAATAGACATTTTATACATATATATTTCAAAATGTTAGAAATTCTTTTATTTCTAATTGAAAAACATATGAAAATTGAAAACATATTGAAACACATATATTCTATAGAAGTATAGAAGGAAATCTTCTCTGTAGTTCAATAGATAACTAAATATCTTATAGTTGAGTAATATTAGTATTAGAAAAATATTAGTATTAGAAAAAAAAATAAAATATATAACTAAAGTTTTATTGAAAGAATTTAATAGTCTTTTCTTTTTACTCAAATTATATATAAATTTATTATTTTTAATTTATATAAGATTCTCCTAAGATTCTCCATTGTTTTTTTATTATTTTATTGTCCTTTTCTTTGTCTTTCACTTAAATACCTAATAATAGAAATGAAAATACATTATTTATTATTTTTTGAAAGTTCTATCAAAAAAATATCGAAGAATTCTTTCCTCTTAGCTTAGATATTTTATTTATATTAGAAAATATAAAAGAATGATATAATAAATAATTCTTAATTCTTTCTTTTGAACAAAAAATGTCTTTCACATAAAAAAAAAAAAAAAAAAACTTCCTTTCAATGGCAGTTCCAAAAAAACGTACTTCTATGTCAAAAAAACGTATTCGTAGAAATATCTGGAGAAAAAAAGCATATTTAACTGCAGTAAAAACCTGTTCTTTAGTAAAATCTCTTTTTACTGGAAATTCAAAAAGTTTTATTGAAAAAAAACCAAATAAAAGAACTTTTGGCTTTTACAGAATAGATATAGATTAAAATGCTATGGATTAGAGAACTAGCTTTGAAATAACTGATTAATATTAATTTCAATCTTTTATTTTTTGAATTTTTTTTTATTTAGTAAAATTTTAGTTAAGATTACACTCTAATTAGAACTAATAAACTATATTATATATAATATTTAGTTTTTCCTAAGACAGATATTTTAGAGTTTTAAGTACTTAATTAATGAATTTTTCACAATAGAAGAAAAATCTTTTCTTTTTTCTATTGTGAAAAGTTTAATAGGACTTCAATCAATATAAATTGAGATTTATATATTCCCTATATATTTATATTTTTATAGAGATTTTTATAATAGAGCTATAAATTTTTACCAGAAAATTAAAATGATAAAAACTTTGCATTTATTTTTTTTATTTCTACTAAGTACTAAGATGTTAAATAATTAATATGAAGAAATAAAAAAATTTTATTTTTATCATTCTTGATACAGAAAATAAGATAAATACAAAAAAAATGAAAAATGGTAATAATATATATCTTATGTAAAAAAAACAGGGTTTTTCTAAATAAATATTGAGGAGTTCAATATAAGATGAAACAAATCTTCTTTATGGATTCTCAAGTTTCTTACAATTTTGGAATCTTGACAATTAATCATCAATTCAATTATTATTGAAAATAAGCCGCCATGGTGAAATTGGTAGACACGCTGCTCTTAGGAAGCAGTACATAACGTATCTCGGTTCGAGTCCGAGTGGCGGTATGACTACATATATGTTCAAATATATTGAACAATTCTAAACTCACAATTTATTATCGAGATTTAATAATGTAATGTGTAAAATTTATTTATTAATGTAATGAGAATTCTTTATTGATTTTCAAAATTTTTATTTCAATATTGGATTTTTGAATCTTGACAGCTTCTTATGAATTCAAAAAATTAAGTTACCATGTTTTCTATTAAAATTAGGAGACATGCTGTTCTTAGCAGTAATGAACATATCTAGGTTCGAGTCCGAATAGGATTTTGAAATCTTTGCAACTTCTCATGATTCAATTAGAATTTAAAATAAGCCACTATGGTGGACCAAGATGGATATTATTGGTATAAACTGCCAATATATTGGGTTCACACATTGCTGAACTTGCAAGACAATTTTTTCAGTGTCTGGCGATTGACCACTGCTTAACAAAAGTAAAGCAGTAGTACGCTAGACTAGAGCAGGACGCTCCTCTGAGCAGTGGATTGGAGTATTTATTACTCATTGCTTACTGTTGGAAGGTGAAGAGTATCTGCACCTTCTGCAGTGTGGTACAATGCGTGGACACACTGTTGTAAACAGTAGTTAGCTTATTGCTCTTACTACTAGTATTGTATTTATTAGTGGTATTTGAGTAAAAGCTTTCTTTGTGGTAAATGTTTCAAAACAGTTTCTTAATCGAAGTTTGAAAGTAACTTCTTGGTTTGAATCCGAGTGGCGGCATGGCTTTAGATATGTTAAAATATATTGAGAAATTCAAAATTCAAAATCCTGTAAGGAGAATTCTTTTATGATATTTCTAAATATAGAACATATATTAACTCATATATCTTTTTCAATTATTTCAATTGTCATTATAATTAATTTGATTACCTTATTATTTGGCGAAATTGTTGAATTACGTAATTCCTTGGAAAAAGGGATGATTATTATTTTTTTATCTACAACTGAATTATTAATTTTTCGTTGGATTTATTCAGGGTACTTTCCATTAAGTAATTTATATGAGTCTTTAATCTTTCTTTCATGTAGTTTCTGTGTTATTCATATGGTTCCAAAGACTCAGAATCATCAAAATGAGTTAAACACAATAACTACACCAAGTACCATTTTGACTCAAGGTTTTGCCACATCAGGTTTCTGTCTCTCAGCAGAAATGCATAAGTCCACAATATTAGCACCTGCACTACAATCTCAGTGGTTAATGATGCATGTAAGTATGATGTTGTTTAGTTATGGAGCTCTTTTATGCGGATCTTTATTATCAGTTGCTCTTTTAATTCTTACATGTCAGAAAAAGATTAATTTTGAGAAATTATATCATTCCGTTCCAAACGGCCAAATTCATTATTGGAAAGAAAAGATAAATATTTTGGAAAAAAATTCCTTTGTTTTATCTCCAAACTATTATAAATATGAATTAATGGAGCGTTTGGATTATTGGAGTTATCGTGTTATTAGTTTCGGATTTATCCTTTTAACCTTAGGTATTCTTTGTGGAGCAGTATGGGCTAATGAAGCTTGGGGATCCTATTGGAATTGGGATCCAAAAGAAACTTGGGCATTTATAACTTGGATTATATTTGCAATTTACTTACATATTAGAATGAATCAGAATTGGAAAGGTAAAAATTCTGCGTTTATAGCTTCTATTGGATTTCTTATTATTTGGATATCTTATTTTGGTATCAATCTTTTAGGAATAGGTTTACATAGCTACGGTTCATTCGGATTTATATAAAAATTTAATTTTTATATTAAAAAACAGACCAATATCTATAAGGAATTAATTAAGAAGAAAAGTAAAAGAAAAAAATCTTTATGTTGAGTTTTTGAGAATTTTCAAAAAATTCTCAAAAACTCAACATATATCTTATCGGATTAGAATTTCGTTCATTTTGGAATAAAACGAGAAAACCTTTTATAAAATTTCAATAGAAAAATTCTATTTGATATTTTATTATAGATAGAAGCTTCAATTTTATTCATAATTAATAAAATACTAATTATGATAATAATTAGATAAGATAGTTTGTACTCTCTCAATGGATAATGATAAAATAAAATCAGGATAAATACCAATTCCTATTATTGGTAAAAAAAGACAGGTTGAAAGAAAGACTTCTCGTGATCCAGAATCCGAATCAAAAAAATTTGAGTTTGAAACATGAAATAACTTGTAGCCATAGAACATCTGACGTAATATAGATAAAAAATAAATTGGGGTTAATATTATTCCAATAGCCATTACGAAAGTAGTTATGATTTTTGGTATTAAAAAATATTTTTGACTAATAATAAGTCCCACAAATACTAAAAATTCTGCAATAAAACCACTCATTCCTGGTAATGCGAGAGAAGCCGTCGAAAAACTACTGAACAAAGCAAATATTTTAGGCATTGAGATAGATATCCCTCCCATTTCTTCAAGATAAAAAAAATGAATTCTATCACAACTCGTCCCTACCAAGAAAAAAAACGCAGCACCAATAAATCCATGAGAAAGCATTTGTAAAATAGCTCCATTTAGGCCTATGTCGGTTATAGAACCAATTCCTATAGCTATAAAACCCATATGAGATACAGAAGAATATGCTATTCTCTTTTTTAAATTACGTTGACCAAGAGAAGTTGAAGCTCCATAAATAATTTGTATCGTTCCTATTATTACCAACCAAGGAGAAAATATAGAATGAGCATGGGGTAATAATTCCATATTAATCCGAATTAATCCATATGCTCCCATTTTCAATAAAATCCCAGCTAAGAGCATGCATGTACTATAATGTGCTTCTCCGTGGGTATCTGGTAACCATGTATGCAAGGGTATAATTGGTAATTTGATAGCATATGCAATAAGAAAGCCGATATAAAATGTGATTTCTAATACGATAGGATATGATTGATTAATTAATCTTTCAAAATCTAGTACTGGTTTATTGGAAGCATACAAACCCATACCTAGAATTCCAGTTAATAAAAAAATCGATCCTCCTGCTGTGTATAAAATGAATTTAGTAGCCGAGTAAAGACGTTTCTTACCCCCCCACATAGATAAAAGTAAGTAAATAGGAATTAATTCTAGTTCCCACATGATAAAGAAAAGTAAAAGATCTTGAGAAAAAAATAATCCCATTTGACCACTGTACATTGCTAACATTAGGAAATAAAACAATTGGCAATTTCGAGTAATTGGCCAAGCTGCTAAACTAGCTAAAGTAGTAATAAAGCCTGTGAATAAAATAAGTTCTATGGAAAGCCCATCGACTCCTAATCTCCACTGGAAATCAAAAACATCTATCCATTTAAGATTTTCTTTAAGTTGGATTAATTTATCATCAAATTGGAAATAAAAAAAAAATACATAAGCTGTTAGAATAAGTTCTAGTAAACATATACATAGAGTATACCATCGATAGATCTTGTTCCCTTTGTAAGGAAAAAAGAAAATAAAAGAACCTGCAAATATGGGAAAAACAACAAGTATTGTTAACCAAGGAAAAAAATTCATGAATGATTAAGAGTGAGATACTTTTTGACCAGAGAAACCCGTGCTCGAGATGATAGCTTTCATCGAGTACGGGTTTTTTCGGTAAATAGGAATCAAATGATTCAGGTGGATCTTTTTGTAACGTATCAATAAGCTAGAGCCATGCTACGAGTTGTTTCAGGCCCTAGATAAACACGGATACTTAAAAAATCTGTTGGACAGGCAGATTCACATCTTTTACAACCTACACAATCTTCCGTTCTTGGTGCGGAGGCAATTTGCTTGGCTTTACATCCATCCCAAGGTATCATTTCCAACACATCCGTAGGACAAGCTCGCACACATTGAGTACATCCTATACAGGTATCATAAATTTTTACTGAATGTGACATTGAATTTCTAAATTATAATTTTTAAAATTAAAAATTTTCGATCTGGTCAAAGTAGTAAATGAGTCAATTATATTCTAGACACCAGATGAAGCAGTGGCTCATTAAAAATTTTCCAATAAATTGGAAATAATTTCTATAATAGAATCTACTTAAAAAAAGTCCAAAAGATTGAGAATTTGATCTCAACAATTGAATTACATGTACTAAATGCGAATTTTTTCACCAATTGGTTTTTCTTTTTTAATTAAGAATAATTCAATTCAAAGAGTTATTAAAACAAATAAAAGAATCAGTAAAAAAAAAATTCAATTAATAAATTTTTTAAAATAAAGTATTGAAATTAAGCTTTTTTGGATAGTTTATCTATGTGGTAAATATAACTAATTTTTTAATAAATTTGATTGATTAATACTAGTTGATTTTCTGTTATGATAGATGGATGAAACAATTGCTAATCCAATAGCAGCTTCAGCAGCCGCAATAGCTATAACAAAGATGGATAAAATATCTCCTTTTAATTGGCGATTATCAAACATGTCAGAAAAAATTAAAAGATTTATATTAACGGAATTAAGTACAAGTTCAAGGCACATAAGTGCCCTAACCATGTTTCGACTTGTAATTAATCCATAGAAACCAATAGAGAATAAGTAAACACTCAAAAAAAGCATGTGTTCAAACATCGTTAATTGACTCCTTAAATTCATATTTATAATTAATTATAAAAAAATCAATATTTTGATTTACTATATTTTTATTTATTATAATATTGCTATTTATATTGCTATTTTATATTTTTTTTTATTTTAAACTGAATATAAAACTTAATTGCTTAATATTTTCAACTGAATTACTATAATTTATATATATAGTTTTAGTTTTAGACCAAAAATTTAGAGTTTTTTTATTTAGAATTGAGAATTCTAAGAATTTGGAATCGTTCTAAGTATTTATTATTGTCGAGCCATAGTAATTGCACCTATCAAGGAAACTAAAAGAATTATAGAAATGAGTTCAAAGGGAAGAAAAAAATCTGTTGCTAAATGAATCCCAATTTGTTGAACGTTATTTATGAGGTCCTGTTCTATAATTTGGTTTGATCTTGTAGTCCAAAGAATCCCGTACCATGATGTATCTGGGATAGTAGTCATTAGTGAAAAAAGAATAGTTGTACAAACCAGTGAAGTAACCGCATCTCCAATGGTCCAAAGATAGGAATCTTTGGAATATTCTGAACCATTCATGAACATTACAGCAAATAAGATCAATACATTTATGGCTCCGACATAAATAAGGAGCTGTGCGGCAGCTACAAAATAGGAGTTCAATGAAATATAGAATAAAGATATATAAATAAGAACTAATCCCAACGAAAAGGCAGAATAAATTGGATTGGTAAGTAATACTACCCCTAGACCCCCTAATACAAGAACTGATCCCAGAAATACCACAAGAATATCATGTATTGGTCCAGGTAAATCCATTATGTATAAAAAAAAACAAAGAACTTAAAATATATCATGACCATACTAAAAGGTCCAGGAAAGGAAAAGGGGTTACCCTCTTTTCTTCTTTAGTTTATGATCCATTTGTCATAGAATGAAATGGGAATATGGATTAATGTAAATAGAATCTTTATCCGAAAAAAGACTAGTTTGAATAGTGGTTCAAATTGTATATTTCGAAATAATCCCATCACGAAAAATAGATTCTCAGTTTCAATATTTTCGACAATCAATAGTTATTAGTTTTCTTTGTAGTTACTGACTAACCAAAAAAAATCTTAGTAATTAGTAATCGTTCTTGAATCAAAGGAATTCTCTTTGTCTCTTTGGATTTGAGTCGAATTCATAACAGTTTGAATTGTGTAATCTCCAATTATGGAGATTGGTAACCGACCTAAAGCAATTTGATTATAATTCAATTCATGACGATCATAAGTAGAAAGTTCATATTCTTCAGTCATTGATAAACAGTTTGTTGGACAATACTCGACACAATTACCGCAAAATATACAAACCCCGAAATCAATACTATAATTAAGCAATTGTTTCTTTTTAATATCTCTTTCCAATCTCCAATCAACAACGGGTAGATCTATCGGGCATACACGAACACATACTTCACAAGCAATACATTTATCAAATTCAAAGTGGATTCGACCCCGGAAACGCTCTGACATGATCGATTTTTCATAAGGATATTGAATAGTGACAGGTAAACGATTTGTGTGGGATAAGGTAATTATGAAACTTTGACCAATGTACCTTGCAGCTCGTATTGTTTGTTGACCATAATTCGTGAACCCAGTTACCATAGGGAACATATTGTAAATATCAATGATAAAATGGGAGTTTCTTTCTCTTGTTTGAGAGAGATTATGAATCGAGAATCTTGTTATCGTATTCTGTTATTTATAGTGAGACAAGTTGAGAAGAAGTTGTTAATAACAGATTACCTAGAGAAATAGGTAAAAGAAATTTCCATCCAAGATTTAATAACTGGTCTATTCTCATCCTAGGTAAAGTCCATCTTGTTGTGATAGAAATTAAGAGAAAAAAATAAGCCTTAGCTAATGTAATAAAGATACCAATTGTCATTCCAAAAATTCCAACCATTTTATTTATTCTGAAAAGTTCAGGAATAGATATGTACGGAATAGAGAAATTCCACCCACCTAAGTAAAGAATTGTGACAAATAATGAAGAAACTAATAGATTTAGGTAAGAAGCAAGATAAAAGAGAGCATATTTGATACCCGAATATTCGGTTTGATAACCTGCTACTAATTCCTCCTCTGCTTCTGGTAAATCAAAGGGCAATCTCTCACATTCAGCTAGAGAAGAAATTAGAAAAACTAGAAAGCCTATAGGCTGACGCCACAGATTCCATCCCCAAAAACCATATTTGGACTGTGCTTCAACTATATCAACTGTACTTGAACTGTTAGATAATCATAGTCGAAAATAACATTACTGTTTTCATCGCTATTTCAAAACCGTACATGAAACCTCAGCTTCATACAGCTCCTCTATGGCCACAAAAAATGTAAGGACTAGTTCGGTATTATCGGCATCTTTCTTTGGGGTAGACAGAATAAAGATACATCGGAGAGTCCCAAGACCAATGGAATTCTGTCTGCTGGAATAATCAAAAAGTTGCTTCCGAATTGATCTTATCCTTTATAATGAGAATCTCTCTTTGTTCGGTAATAACTGAATCTTTCAATAAAATACTCGTTATATCAATAAATAGAAAGAATTAGGGATTAGTTCATGAATCATGATAAGAATTGTATATGTATGAATATGGAAGAAAGAATAAAGAAAGATTTTTTTTTATTATTCATTCCATATATGGCATTCCATTTCTTTTTTCCTCTTCTTCTGTCTCAGGGGAGGGTACTTCAAAAAAAAATAAAAGATTAATTCGTTCTTGATAGTCATTTCTTTAATCAGTGAATAGTAGCATACTCTAGATCGGAATCGTAGGGAAGTACTACTTGATCATTTCTACCAATTTCAAGTCCTTATTATGATTCGTTTTATGTGGAAAAACCTCTTTTTTGATACCTTACATTATCTCGATTACTAATCTTTTGTGTACCTTGGTGTTCCTAACTGTCCACTGACTTTTGATTGATCGCCGGTATAGTAATAAATACAAGAAAGTAGTATAAACTCCATACAGTTGATCTTTTGTTTGCACCCGCTTCAAGATATGATGACTAATCAAAAAATCGGAATCTTGGGGTAAACAGGTTACCCTGCTTATGTTTACTTCAACTTGATTCTTGTACACAGGGAATGAGATTTTTTCTTCTTACTACAAATGGATAAGCTGTTTTGTTTCACTCATATAACTATCTGGTTTAACTCATCAACCTGAATGCTGAATAAAAAAATGAGAATATCTATTTAATACATTGAACCTCTTTTTGTTCTTTGATTTCTAAAAGAAAAAGAGGTAAAAGTTAATATTCCAACGAATCACACGTAGAGATATTGATAATACACATAGAGTTAATGGTATTTCATAACTAATAGATTGAGCAGCAGCTCGTAGACCACCTGAAAAGGAGTATTTATTATTCGATCCATATCCTGACATAAGAAGACCAATAGGAGCAATACTTGAAATGGCGATCCATAAAAAAACACCTATATCGAGATCAGCTAAAACAAGACGATACTCAAAAGGAATTACTAAATAGCTTAGTAGAACTGATATGACTGCTATAGACGGTCCAACACTAAACAGACGAATATCTCCTCGAGATGGGAGGAGATCCTCTTTCAAAAGTAATTTAGCCCCATCTGCTATAGCTTGAAGAATTCCCAACGGACCAGCATATTCAGGCCCAATACGCTGTTGGATCGCTGCAGATATTTCTCTTTCTAACCAAACAATTACTAGTACCCCTATGGTGATTCCCAATATCAGGGTCAAAATAGGTACAATCCATATCAGTCCATAGACTTCTTTGAAAAATCCCAATGTAGAGAAAGAATTGATAGTTTGTACTTCTGTCGTATCAATTATCATTTTAACGATCAACTTCTCCCATAATGATATCTATACTACCTAATATCGTCATGATATCAGCCAATTTCATTCTTTTAACTAGCTGAGGAAGAATTTGCAAATTGATAAAAGCGGGTGGACGAATTTTCCATCTCCAGGGGAAAACACTATTATCTCCTATCAAATAAATCCCTAATTCCCCTTTTGGGGCTTCCACTCTCACATAAAGTTCTTGTTTCGACAATTCAAAATTGGGTGAAGGTTTTTTACTTATAAATCTATATGCAAAATCATTCCATTCGTAATTCTTTGCTCTATCAAAGCGTCGGACTTCTAAATTCTCATAGGGTCCTCCAGGAATTCCCTCTAGAGCTTGTTGAATCATTTTTATGGATTCCCTCATTTCACCGATTCGTACTAAATAACGAGCTAATGAATCTCCTTCTTTTTGCCATTGGATTTCCCAATCGAATTCATTGTAACACTCATAATTATCAACTTTACGAAGATCCCATTGGATTCCAGAAGCTCGTAACATTGGCCCGGATAAACCCCAATTTACTGCTTCTTCTCCACGAATAATGCCCACTCCTTCCACTCGTTCCAAAAAAATGGGATTCCGTGTAATCAGTTTTTGATATTCAACAACTCCTGTTAAGAAATAATCGCAGAAATCAAAACATTTCTCTATCCATCCATAAGGTAGATCAGCAGCTACCCCTCCGATGCGGAAATAATTATGCATCATTCGCATACCTGTGGCGGTTTCGAATAGATTGTATATCAATTCTCTCTCTCTGAAAATATAGAAGAAAGGAGTCTGTGCACCGATATCTGCCATAAAAGGTCCAAGCCATAACAAATGAGAAGCTATACGGCTCAATTCCAGCATAATAACTCGGATATAGCTAGCTCTTTGAGGTACTTGAACATTTTCCAATTTTTCTGGTGCATTTACCGTTATTGCCTCTGTGAACATAGTAGCTAAATAATCCCACCGTGTTACATAAGGTAGATATTGTATAATTGTTCGGTTTTCCGCTATTTTTTCCATTCCTCTGTGTAAATAGCCCAATATGGGTTCACAATCAATAACATCTTCACCATCGAGAGTAAGGATCAGTCGAAGAACACCATGCATTGATGGGTGGTGAGGACCCATATTGACTATCATGAGATCTTTTCTTGTAACCGGTACAGTCATATCTTTTCTTCCTGAATTCATTATTCTATGAATTCCTCAAAGTGAGGCTCATCAAAATGAAAAATCGAATACTACTAAAAAAAATTCAAACAATGAAATTAACGAGTTTATGACTCTCGAATATTCAACTGATCAATTAATTTATTATAACGTACTCGATTTTTCTTTGACAAATAAGCCAGCAACCGTTTACGTTTTCCCAGAATTTTTCGTAGACCCCTTTCCGATAAAAAATCTTTTTTGTGTAATTCTAAATGGGAAGTAAGCCTCTGTATCTTATTGGTGAAACTGAATACTTGAAATTCAACAGAACCCTTATTTTCTTCTTGTGGAATAATAGGAGTGAATGAATTTTTGACCATAAAAAACCAAATTTTTCTATCTTTTTTCTTTCTTTTTCATGGATGATTTTTCCGATCAGGAAAAATAAAAAAATCAGGATAATGCCAGTTAAATTATTTCAATCTAGTATTAGTATACACAAAAAGTTGGATTGATTCATATACTACTTTCTTATTCTATCCAAATCAAATGGAGGATTTGATTTGGATAGAAGGAGATAGATCTCTTCAATCACTCTTTTATCTGCATTTGTAATATTTTATCCACAGATTCTCTTATATCAGGTATGATACTATTTTGCTTCTTGTGATTTTATAAATTCTTCATAATCGTCTGAAACAGAAGCAAGGTTTCTTCTATCTCATAGGGATAGGGATCAGTAGAAACCATATTCTCATCCATAGAATCCCAAGTACCCGCATCAATCAAAGATTCGATTCGATCGAAACTCTCCATTCGTAAATGATATCCACAATGTTGACAAATATATTTGTTTTTTTGCGCATATTGTTTGTAAATGGATGTCTCACAATTTTCACACATAGTCCATAAATGACCGAATGGCGCAAATACATCCTTTGGATCAACTGGCTCCTCTGGTTTCTCTGGCTCCTCTGGCTGAAGATTCTGTTGGTATTCTAAATTTCTATTATCATAAGCACTCTGAGCAATAGAAAATTCCTTTTTTAAATCTTTTATTAAAAAATTGTAACGTTTGTCCTTTTCGTGGATTTTTTTTTTTTTTTTGCTTTGTTTTTTTTTTTCGTGGATTTTCAATCTTAAAACTAGAAATGCTTTAATTAAAATAGGATATCCTATCATAAATGCAAAAATTTTGGGATAAACGGATACGGGTAGGTTATATTCTTGATCTAGGTTAGAGTTTATATATAAATATATATCGCTGTATGAACATAAAAGAAAAAAACGAATCAAAGAATCATAATTGTCTTTTTGAAAACATGTACGTACTATTACGGAATAGTAATACTTTTCTGAAGGTCTTCTACTTTTAATAAACCTCATAAACCTCTTGAATAATTGAAATTCAACAGAACCCTTATTTTCTTCTTGTGGAATAATAGGAGTGAATGAATTTTTGACCATAAAAAACCAAATTTTTCTATCTTTTTTCTTTACTCAGACGGGATATAATCCCATATTATCAATAACCCGGTGCAAGCGGGATGATCATACGCCTCTAATGCATTGTATGTCTCGGGGTAGAAGATGACTATTCATAGCTATTACCTTAACAAGAAGAGTTCGACCCAATCCTTGATTAAAGCATCCTATAAAATAGAGAAAAATCTCTATCACAAATTTATAGAACACATAGAAAAAAATGTACAATTCGAAATTGTTCGTGAAAGAATCAAATTCCACGATATAAAACCGTGGCTCAAACCAAAATGAGCAAAACCATAATAAAAAATAGAACAAAATGATTCCATAAACCGAATAGAAAGGAACATAGTAATTCTTTTTTCATAAACCTCCTCTAAAAGATACCGTGGAACGCGAATAATTCACTAAGAACACCTTTTAAAAGATTACGCGGTACAATTGAATCCAATGAGCCCTTTTCCAATAAGTATTCAGCTTCCTGTACACCCTCGGGTACTTCGATCTTCATTACTTCTTCAATCACTCTTTTACCTGCAAATGCAATGGTTGCATCTGGTTCACCAATAATTATATCGCCAAGCATTCCAAAACTGGCTGTGACACCACCTGTTGTAGGTGATGTCAGAAGTGACACTAAAAATAAGTTTTCATGGAATTGAAAATTCAATAAAGTCGAAGATATTTTACCCATCTGCATTAAGCTGAAACTTCCTTCTTGCATACGAGCTCCTCCAGAAGCACAACAAATGATGAGAGGTAAGGATTTTATCGTAGCATATTGAATTAGACGGGTTATTTTTTCACCCACTACCGATCCCATACTTCCTCCGATAAACTCAAAATCCATAACCGCAAGTGCTACAGGGATACCGTCGAGTTGACCTATTCCTGTTTGAACAGCGTCAGTCAAACCTGTTTTTCTTTGATAAGAATCGACCTTATCCATGTAAGGTATATCTTCTTCAGATTCTGTTGATTCTGTTGATTCTTCTGATTCCTTAGATTCTGTTGATTCTTCTGATTCCTTAGATTCTGTTGATTTTTTTGATTTTTTTGAATTTTGATTAGCATCTTCATCATAAGCGGAGAAATAGAAGAAAAGGTTTTTTTCTTTTTCTTCTATTTCTCCTGATGATTCTATTTCTGCGAGAAGAAATAGTTGCTCTATTTCGTTTCGAGTATATTTCTTTCCAATCAATTTGTTGACTTCCTCTTCATCTGAATCGAGTTTATCTTCATTCATTTTATTCAGTTCCTCTAGATCTAGTTCTTCTTCAAGTAATTCTTTCTCGATATTTTCTCGTTTCTCTTCCATTCGCTCTCCACTTGTAATCATCTTTTTGAATTTATCTTGTTTAATACGAGTATTCTTTTTTGGTTTCATACGAGTCTTCTTTTTTGATTCGAAAATAAGACAAAGTGAATTCTAATATACGATATAAGATGATTTTTTATCAGAACTCAGACGGGATAGAATCCCATATTATCAATAACCCGGTGCAAGCGGGATGATCATACGCCTCTAATGCATTGTATGTCTCGGGGTAGAAGATGACTATTCATAGCTATTACCTTAACAAGAAGAGTTCGACCCAATCCTTGATTTCTGTCTTTGTTGATCCTGATTCGACATTAGAAGTATACAAGGTCTTCAAGACCAATGAAAAATATTTTTCGAACATACAACTAGAATTATAATATTCTAAAAACTATTTGTCAAATTAATCTTTAGAATTTTTTTAATAGAATTCTATATAGTCAAAGGTTCTGTCGTTCCCAATGAAAAATATTTTTCGAACATACAACTAGAATTATAATATTCTAAAAACTATTTGTCAAATTAATCTTTAGAATTTTTTTAATAGAATTCTATATAGTCAAAGGTTCTGTCGTTCCCAATGAAAAATATTTTTCGAACATACAACTAGAATTATAATATTCTAAAAACTATTTGTCAAGTGATATATTCTATATATTCGTCAGAAATTCATATATTATTCATATATTGATGATATGGAAATATCATCTTGCATATATATTATAGTATAATATAAAACCCCATAGGAAAAGTCAAGGGCCTTTCATTTTAAGGCTTTGGGCGAGGAGGGACTCGAACCCCCGACACCGTGGTTCGTAGCCACGTGCTCTAATCCTTCTGAGCTACAGGCCCCACCCCGTCTCCACTGGATCTGTTCCCGTGAGCACCCTTCCTTAGCCATTTGATTTCGGGTTAAGGTTAAGACGACTTTTGCATTTTGAATTGTTCAATATATTTTCAAATATATATACCCATATACGCCGCTCGGATTAGAACCTATGTATTTTATTATTGCAAATATCATCATTTCTCCCAATTTAAGCTTTGTTTTGTATTTCTAATTGTTTTGTATTTCTAATATAGTGAAAAAGTCAAAAAAGAGGTGTTAAGCTTTTTCACATTCTGGCATCGAGTTATTTTCCCGCAGGACTTCCCCTACAGTATCGTCACCGCAGTAGAGTTTCACCACCAAATTCGGAATGGATTGGTGTGGTTCCTCTACGCCTAGGACACCAGAATATCGAACCATGAAGGAAGGCATGAGAGAAAAACATATT